TCAAAAAAGGGGGGTTCCTCCTTTTATCGTTGTATGTGAAAGACATGTATTCTTCAAAATAGATCGTTCTTTTTAGTTATTATCTATACTTATTTCGTGTATGTGGATAATTTTTTTAATATACTCTTTTTAATATACATTGTTTTTTTACTTTAACATATAAATATATAATAAACATACAAATATATATAATACAAATATATTTATATATACATGTATTATATATACATGTATATGTGATATATATATCACATATACGTATGCGCGCACATCACACATCACATATATAAATGACATGAGGGAAAAAAAATCAGAATAATTAAGAATCCCAATATTTGACTTTTTTTCAGATATTTTTTTGTTGATTTCTTTTATTATTGTTCCTTTCTAAAAGGATAAAAAAGATAAGAATTGGTGAATCGAGAACAATTTGTAATTATAAGAAAAAAGAGTTTCTTTTCTTATGGAACATACATATCAATATGCGTGGATAATACCTTTTCTTCCACTTCCAGTTACTATGTCAATAGGATTTGGACTTCTACTTATTCCGACAGCAACAAAAAATATTCGTCGCATGTGGGCTTTTCCTAGTGTTTTACTCTTAAGTATAGCTATGGTGTTTTCAGCCAATCTGTCTATTCAACAAATAAATGGAAGTTTTATCTATCAATATCTATGGTCTTGGACCATCAATAATGATTTTTCCTTAGAGTTTGGATACTTGATCGATCCACTTACTTCTATTATGTCAATACTAATTACTACTGTTGGAATCATGGTTCTTATTTATAGTGACAAGTATATGTATCACGATCAAGGATATTTGAGATTTTTTGCTTATATGAGTTTTTTTAATACTTCTATGCTGGGATTAGTTACTAGTTCAAATTTGATACAAATTTATATTTTTTGGGAACTTGTGGGAATGTGTTCTTATTTATTAATAGGATTTTGGTTCACACGACCAATTGCAGCAAGTGCTTGTCAAAAAGCTTTTGTAACTAATCGTGTAGGGGATTTTGGTTTATTGTTAGGAATCTTAGGTTTTTATTGGATAACAGGTAGTTTAGAATTTCGGTATTTGCTCGAAATAACTAATAACTTAATCCAGAATAATGGGGTCAATTCTTTATTTGCTACCTTGTGTGCTTCTTTATTATTCGTCGGTGCAGTTGCTAAATCCGCACAATTCCCCCTTCACGTATGGTTACCTGATGCTATGGAAGGACCCACTCCTATTTCGGCTCTTATACACGCTGCTACTATGGTAGCAGCAGGAATTTTTCTTGTAGCTCGGCTTCTTCCTCTTTTCATAGTCATACCTTATATAATGAATTTCATTTCTTTAATAGGTGTAATAACACTATTATTAGGGGCTACTTTGGCCCTTGCTCAAAGAGACATTAAAAAAAGCTTAGCCTATTCTACAATGTCTCAATTGGGTTATATTATGTTAGCTCTAGGTATAGGTTCTTATCGAGCTGCTTTATTCCATTTGATCACTCATGCCTATTCAAAAGCTTTATTGTTTTTGGGATCCGGATCTATTATTCATTCAATGGAACCTATTGTTGGATATTCACCAGATAAAAGTCAGAATATGGTTCTTATGGGTGGTTTAACAAGATATGTTCCAATTACAAGAACTACTTTTTTATTGGGTACACTTTCTCTTTGTGGTATTCCACCTCTTGCTTGTTTTTGGTCCAAAGATGACATTCTTAATGATAGTTGGTTGTATTCACCAATTTTCGCAGTAATAGCTTATTTCACAGCAGGATTAACCGCATTTTATATGTTTCGGGTATATTTACTTACCTTTGATGGGTATTTCCGCGTTCATTTTAAAAATTACAGTAGCACGAAAAATGGTTCGTTCTATTCCATATCTCTATGGGGAAAAGGAACTCCAAGAGGAGTCAATCCAAATTTACTTTTATCAACAATGAATAAAAAGGTTTCTTTTTTTGCAAAAGAAAGATCGAAAATTGATAATAATGTAAGAAATAGGATACGATACTTTAGTACTTACTTTGGAAATAAATACACTTCCATGTATCCTCACGAATCGGACAATACTATGCTATTTCCTCTTCTTGTATTAGTACTATTTACTTTGTTGGTTGGATCAATAGGAATTTCTTTTGATCAAGGAGTAATAGATTTTGATATATTATCGAAATGGTTAACCCCATCAACAAATCTTTTACATTCAAGTTCTAATTATTCTGTAAATTTGAATGAATTTTTTACAAATGCAATTTTTTCGGTAAGTATAGCAATTTTCGGACTATTCATAGCATATATTTTATATGGATCCGCTTATTCATTTTTCCAGAATTTGGATTTAATCAATTCATTTGTAAAAGGGGGTCCTAAAAGAATTCTTGTGGACCGAATAAAAAATGTGATATACAATTGGTCATATAATCGTGGTTACATAGATATTTTTTATACTAGAGTTTTTACCGTGGGGATAAGAGGATTAACCAAACTAACTCAGTTTTTTGATAGACGTATAATTGATGGAATTACAAATGGTGTTGGTGTTGCAAGTTTTTTTATAGGGGAAGGGATTAAATATATGGGAGGTGGACGAATCTCGTCTTATCTATTCTTGTATTTATCTTATGTATCAATATTTTTATTTATTTTTTTATTTATAATAAAATAAATTCCTAAGAAAAGGTTTTTCAAACCAGAAAAAAGTATTTTCATTTTTCTCTTCTTTAAGTCTTCCCAATTCCCAATTACCTTGATAGGTATCAAGATAAGAATCTTCGTG